AAAAACACGCCGGGCACCACTATGTTGAGTGAAAATTCACCGGTGAATTTAACGCGAAGTTTAGCCCGCCGCAAAAATGTGGGGTGAATTTAAATTAAAAGTCTTTCTCGGAGCTTTCTTGGTTTAGGGGTTTAACAAGAATATAATAGCAATGTCAGGACTAAAGGGGGTAGGGGGGTTTAACGCGCGGAAACCCAGGGGGAGCCGAGAACGGTAAACTGCTAGAGCGACAGAGTCTTTATGCACTTGATATCACTTATGTTGTTATATCGATAAATATCCTTTAACTTTTCATACATAATGCTTGGGCAAGGTCCAGTTCAACCTACACTACTTAACATTAGGATGCGCTTGGATATGCAAAGTGAAAGGAAGAGAAAAAAAAGACTACGTTATGCATATAAAAGAGCGCCCGGCTTGGTGGGTAACGAGTCGTTAGACCTCCACCATCGTGATGTAAGGATAATTCATTGAAGGGAGGATTAAGCCGGTGTATGGCCCTGAAATAGGAACCAAATGCAAGTAATAGTTCATTAAATAGCTACCCCCACGAATGGTTGCCCCTGACCCTATCATGCATGATATGCGCTTCATGCGACTGGTTGGTGGTTTCTTACTGCTCATCAGGGCACTATAGCCATAGTGACGCTTAAAGCGAGGAAACTGTTTAGAAGAAGTTAAGTGGATAAATCTATTTGGTTCGGTCTCGCGCATTATAGATGGTGATAAATTTTTTGTTAGTCTATGTGTGTCTTAGTAGTCATCTTCCTTGAATGGTTACATTAAATATATGGTGATTATACATAAATATGGTTAAAGGCATATATGTAATATTAAGCATAATATGCACCTGGCATATTTGCTCCAAAAGGACATCCCTAACACACGCGCGCGCGCGTGCGCGTGTAGGGGATCCCTGAAGGTTGCGGGGTTGCGGGGTCGCGGGGTCGCGGGGTCGCGGGGTTGCAGGGTTGCAGAATTGCAGAATTGCAGAATTGCAGAATTGCAGAATTGCAGAATTGCAGAATTGCAGAATTGCAGAATTGCAGAATTGCAGAATTGCAGAATTGCAGAATTGCAGAATTGCAGAATTGCAGAATTGCAGAATTGCAGAATTGCAGAATTGCAGGGGGTAGTTTAACCTAGAATCTTAGCTTTGGGAGTTAAGGGTGGGAGTTTGATTCTCTCTCCTCTGAGCAAAAGGGGGGATTTTAACCTCCAGCCTCCGGCTTACAAGACCGGCGCTCTGACGTTGAGCTTCTGATGCAGGCTCATTTGAGGGACTTGTTTTCAGCCCACCCTACAAGGGGAGTGAGAACTAAGAAAATGGAGAAGTAAATTACTGAGGCTACCTGCCCAATTTCAATAAATGGGTGTTCTACAGGCATTCCCCCAATTCAGGTTAGGATAATCACATCTGCTACGAGGGCTCAGAAGAGGAATTGTGTGAAGGGTCGAAAGGTTAGTCCTCGTTGCTTTGAAGTGTGTAGGAATGGGACTAGTATAAGAACAAGAATAGAGAAGAGGAGGGCCAGAACCCCTCCTAGTTTGTTGGGAATAGATCGGAGGATAGCGTAGGCGAAGAGGAAGTATCACTCAGGCTTAATATGGGGCGGTGTGACTAGGGGGTTGGCTGCCGTGAAGTTATCGGGATCTCCTAGGAGGTTAGGGGCAAATAGGGCCAGGGACACAAGGGCCAGGAACAGGGCCATAAAGCCTAACAGATCTTTAATGATGAAGTAGGAGTGAAAGGGGATTTTGTCTGCGTCTGAATTTAGGCCTACTGGGTTATTTGAGCCTGTCTCATGAAGGAAAAGAAGGTGGATTACAGTTGCCGCAGCAATAATAAAGGGGAGGATAAAATGGAAGGCAAAGAACCGGGTTAAGGTGGCACTATCAACTGAGAAGCCTCCCCATAGTCAAAGGACAAGGTCTAGACCCATATAAGGGACAGCTGAAAGGAGGTTGGTAATTACTGTTGCCCCTCAAAATGACATTTGCCCTCAAGGGAGAACATAGCCCACGAAGGCAGTTATTATTACTAAAAGGAGAAGGACTACGCCGACGTTTCAGGTTTCTTTGTAAAGGAAGGAGCCGTAGTAAAGACCTCGGCCAATATGAAGATAAATACAGATGAAGAAGAAAGATGCCCCGTTAGCGTGCATATTCCGGATTAGTCAGCCGTAATTGACGTCCCGGCAGAGGTGTACGACAGAGGAAAACGCTGTGGCAGTCTCGGCAGTGTAGTGCATGGCTAGAAATAGGCCCGTGAGGATTTGGATGATGAGGCAGAGCCCAAGGAGGGAGCCAAAGTTTCATCAGACGGAGATATTAGAGGGTGCAGGTAAATCAACTAGGGCGTCATTGGTAATTTTTAGGATGGGGTGGGTTTTCCGAAGGTTGGCCATTAAGGTTCTTGTAGTTGAATTAACAACGGTGGTTTTTCAAGTCACTGGTCCTGGTTAAAGTCCTGGCAGGAATTATGACTTACTTTGTGTCTTTGTTTTTATTTGGGTTGGTACTAGGCTTAATCGCTGTGGCATCCAATCCCGCCCCTTACTTTGCTGCGTTGGGGTTAGTGGTGGCAGCAGGAGCAGGGTGTGGTGTGCTAGTAGGGTGTGGAGGGTCTTTTTTGTCTCTAGTTCTTTTTTTAATTTACCTGGGTGGGATGCTAGTAGTGTTTGCTTATTCTGCGGCTTTAGCGGCAGAGCCATACCCAGAAGCCTGAGGTGACTGGTCTGTTTTAGGCTATGTGGTGAGTTACCTTTTGGTGGTTGTGATGACGGCGGGGTGAGTGTCTGGCGAATGGTACGAGACTTCTTGGGTAGTAGTGGATGAATTTAAGGAGTTTTCTATACTACGCGGAGACTCTAGCGGGGTAGCTTTAATGTTCTCTTCTGGGGGCGGTGTCTTAGTGGCGTGTGCGGGGGTCCTCTTGCTAACCCTGTTTGTGGTTCTTGAGCTAACTCGTGGCTTAAGCCGAGGGGCTCTACGGGCGGTTTAGATTAAGGCAAGTATAACGGCGAGGGTGAATGTGAGGAAAAATAGGGCGAGGTAGGTTTTAATTATCCCTTGTTGAAGGTCTGTAGTAGCGGTTGCCGCTGGGAGGTGAAGGGCTGATATTGCTTTGGGTCCGGCCTTCTCAAACCATGTTTGGTCAACTATTTGGCTCGCGATAGCTTGCCCTAGGGAAAGATTTAAGAAGGGTAGAGAGCGGTGAATGGTTGCGGGGAAAAATCCGAGCATGTTGGAGAAATTGTGGAGGGTGAGGGCAGGGGTAATTTTGAATTGCTTTGAGGTTAAGGAAGCAAGCTCTAGGGCAACTAGGAGGCCAAGAATGGTAACGATGAGGGCGCTAAGCTTTAGGAGGGGTGGCATAGTTATGACAGGTGTTTTGGAGGGGAGGAAGTTTGAGGTGATGATTAGGCCAGCAACGATGCTACCTCAGGCGAGGCGTTTGATGGGGTTAATTACAGAAGGGTTGTTTTCATTAATAGGGGATAAAGCTGGGAAGCGGGGGTGGCCCATGGAGACAAAATAGACAACTCGAAGGCTGTAGATTGCCGTAAAGGAGGTGGCTAGAAGGGTAAGGGCAAGGGCTCAGGCGTTAAGGTATGATGTGTTTAAGGCTTCGATGATAGCATCTTTAGAGAAGAAGCCTGCTAGAAAGGGGGTGCCTGTAAGGGCTAAGCTCCCAATAGTCAGGCAGGAGGAAGTGAAAGGGGTGAGGTTATGGAGGCCTCCCATTTTACGAATGTCTTGTTCATCGTTAAGGCTGTGAATAATTGACCCCGAACACAAGAAAAGTATAGCTTTAAAGAATGCATGTGTACAAATATGGAGAAAGGCAAGTTGGGGCTGGTTGAGGCCAATAGTGACCATCATAAGTCCTAGTTGGCTTGAAGTGGAGAAAGCAACAATTTTCTTAATATCGTTTTGAGTCAAAGCACAGGTTGCAGTGAAAAGGGTGGTTAGAGCGCCCAGGCAGAGGCAGGTGGTGAGGGCTGTAGGGTTATTTTCTATTAAAGGGCTAGTTCGAATTAATAGGAAAATACCAGCAACGACCATAGTGCTGGAGTGAAGTAGGGCAGAGACTGGTGTAGGGCCTTCCATAGCTGACGGGAGTCAGGGGTGAAGTCCGAATTGTGCAGATTTCCCTGTTGCGGCCAAGATGAGGCCCATTAAGGGCAGGGTGAGATCAAGACCTTGGGAGGACGCAAACATCTGTTGTATCTCTCAGGAGTTAAGTTTCATGGCAAATCATGCTATGCTGAGGATGAGGCCAATATCACCAACACGGTTGTAAATTACAGCCTGGAGGGCTGCTGTATTGGCGTCTGCCCGTCCGTACCATCAGCCGATTAGGAGGAAGGACATAATTCCTACCCCTTCCCACCCGATGAAAAACTGGAACATGTTATTGGCCGTGACTAAGATAATTATTGCTACTAGGAAAAGAAGAAGATACTTGAAGAATCGGTTCATGTTGGGGTCTGCATGTATATACCATGAGGCGAACTCAAGGATTGATCAGGTGACGTAAAGGGCGACAGGGGTAAAGATGATGGAGTAGTGGTCAAACTTAAAACTAAGGTTGATATCAAAAGAGAGGGTGTTTATTCATTGTCAGGCAGTGACGATTGTCTCGGCCCCGCTGTTAAGGAAAATGAAGAGGGGGAGGAGGCTGGCTAGAAATGCGGCTTTGACCGCTGTTTTCACGTGTGTAAGGGCCCACTCTTTATGGACTGGCGAGGCACTTAGTGTGGTCAGCAGGGGATAGAGGAGGAGGGCGAAAATTAGTAATAGGGATGAGCTTAAGATGGTGGAGGTGAGGTGCATAGCTGCTACTTGGATTTGCACCAAGAGTTTTTGGTTCCTAAGACCAACGGATAAGCTGTCATCCTCTAGGAGCGCGAGTGAACTACAGGGTTTAACTGTAGGGGTAGAAGATTAGCAGTCTCTATTGCCATCGGGCTTCTCTCGGTGAATAAGGGGACTTTAACCCCTATCACTAGAATCACAATCTAGTGTTTTGCTTAAACTATATTTACAGAAGCATCATCCTCACATTAGTTCTGGTTTTAGTACTAGAAGGAGGATGGGGAGAAGATGCAGGGTCAGGAGGAGATGTTCTCGTGTGTGGGAGGGCTCGAGGGAAATAATATGGGCGGGCAGGGGGCCACGTTGAGAAGATAAGAAGAGGTAGAGAGAGTAGCTTGCAGTAATCAGAGTGCCGAGCCCGGTGATTACTAGAGTTCAGTATGACCAGTTGAACATAGCTGTAATAATCATTAATTCCCCTATAAGATTAGGTAAAGGGGGAAGGGCGAGATTGGCTAGGTTGGCAATAAATCATCAAGTGGTTATAAGTGGGAGGACTATTTGTAGGCCTCGCGCTAGGAGTATTGTCCGGCTGTGCGTTCGTTCATAGGCCGTATTGGCTAAGCAGAAGAGGGCTGATGAGGCTAACCCGTGGGCAATTATAAGGATGATTGCTCCCGTGAAACCTCAGGGGGTTTGAATAAGGATCCCGCCTGCTACAAGGCCTATGTGACTTACGGAAGAATAGGCAATGAGAGATTTAAGATCCGTTTGTCGGAGGCAAATTGATCCTGTTATAATTACGCCTCAGAGGGCGAGCACAATAAAGGGGTAGGCAAGTTCTTTAGAGAGGGGGTCTAGCATAAGTATTATTCGTATCATGCCGTAGCCCCCTAGTTTGAGGAGGACAGCGGCTAGGACTATAGAGCCGGCAATGGGGGCTTCAACATGGGCTTTAGGGAGCCAAAGGTGGACGCCGTAAAGAGGTATTTTTACCAGGAAGGCCAATAAACAGCCCACTCATCATAGTTTATCGCCTCAAGTTGAGAGTTGCAGGGGTTGAGAGTATTGCAGTGTGATGAGGGAGAGGGTCCCCGTTTCGTTTTGAAGAAGGAGGAGGGCCACTAAAAGCGGGAGGGAGCCCGCTAGAGTATAAAATAAGAAGTAAGTCCCCGCATTAAGCCGTTCCGCCTGATTACCCCATCGGGTGATAATAATAAGGGTGGGGACCAGGGTGGCCTCAAACATTACATAAAATATAATAATTTCGGTCGCCCCGAAAGCAAGAATAAGAAACATTTGTAAGGAGGCCATTAAAGAAATGTAGGTTCGTTGACGATTAACTGGTTCGGGGGAGATATGGTTTTGGCTTGCGAGGATCATTAGGGGGAGGAGTCAACAGGAGAGGACTAGTAAGGGAGTAGAGAGGGGATCAGTGGCCAAATAAAGATTTGAAGTGGACCACCCCGTCTCCGAAGTTCACTTTAGTCACGATATGCTGGCTAAGGCAATGACTAGGCTCTGGGCCACTGAGGTTGGCCATAGTCATTTTGCTGGGGTTAACCAGATTGTGGGGAATAGCATAATTGTTGGGATAAGGATTTTTAACATCGGAGAAGGTTTAAGCTTTGAAGACGGTCAGTGCCGTGGGTCCGGGCAGTTGCTACCAGAATAGCTAGGCCCGCGCTAGCCTCACAGGCGGAGAAAGCCAGGAGTAGTATGGGGGCAGATGAAAACCCCGTTGCTTCGGTTTGAAGGGTCCAAATGGAGAGGGCAATATATAGCGATAGCATTATTCCTTCAAGGCATAGGAGGGCGGAGAGAAGGTGAGTGCGGTGGAAAGCCAGTCCTATAAGCCCAAGAATAAAAGCTGAAGTAAAGCTGAAGTGTGTAGGGGTCATAAGGCAGTCGCGGACTTAAACCGCGGTTATATGAGCCGAAATCAAAGGTCTTTTTTTGGACTAACTGCCTATTCGGCCCACTCTAAGCCCCCTTGGATCCACTCATAGATCAAGCCTAAGGTGAGGAGGGCAAGGACAGCTACAGCCCAGGTGAGTGTAATGGCGGGGGTGGCCAGTTGGTCCCCTCAGGGAAGAGGGAGGAGGAGGGCAATTTCTAGGTCAAACAGGAGAAAGAGAATGGCGATAAGGAAGAATCGAAGGGAGAAGGGGAGACGGGCTGAGCCAAGGGGGTCAAACCCGCACTCGTAGGGGGAGAGCTTCTCAGCATCTGGGTTGAGTTGGGGGAGTCAGAAAGACACAATGGCTAGGACTGTTGAAAGTAGAACAGTAATAAAAATTACCGAAGAAATCAAATTCATTATCTTTCCTTGGATTTTCACCAAGACCGAGTGATTGGAAGTCACATATACTGGGTTAATACTAGAAAGACTATGAGCCTCATCAGTAGATGGATACGTAGAGGAAAAGTCAGACGACGTCTACAAAATGTCAATATCAGGCAGCGGCTTCAAAGCCGAAGTGGTGTTCTGATGTAAAGTGGTATTGGATTTGGCGGAGGAGGCAGACGGCAAGAAAGGTTGAGCCAATAATTACGTGAAGGCCGTGGAAGCCTGTAGCTACAAAGAAAGAAGAGCCGTAAACGCCGTCTGCGATTGTGAAAGGTGCTTCGTAGTACTCTAAGCCTTGAAGGAAGGTGAAATAAAAGCCTAGAAGGATGGTTAAGGTGAGGGAATGGATAGCTTGTTTACGGTCCCCTTCTATAATGCTATGGTGTGCCCATGTTACAGTTACTCCGGATGCCAGAAGAACCGCGGTGTTTAGAAGAGGGACTTCAAAGGGGTCTAAGGTGGTGATACCCGTTGGGGGTCAGCAGCCGCCAAGCTCGGGGGTGGGGGCGAGGCTAGCATGGTAGAATGCTCAGAAAAAGCCTAGGAAGAAGAAGACTTCCGATGTAATAAATAAGATCATACCATAACGGAGACCTTTTTGAACAGGAGGGGTGTGATGTCCTTGAAATGTCCCCTCACGAATAATGTCTCGTCATCATTGGTACATGGTAAGTAGAAGAAGTGTGGTTCCTGCTACCATCAGAACTACAGAGTGAAAGTGAAATCAGATTGCAAGGCCTGAGGTTATCAGGAGGGCGGCGATTGCGCCAGTTAGGGGCCAGGGGCTTGGGTCAACTATGTGGTATGCGTGTGCTTGGTGGGCCATTAGACGTTTTCTTGTAGGTAGAGGCTCATTAGGAGGACAAATACATAAGCTTGAATCATAGCTACAGCTACTTCAAGAAGAGTAAGAAGGAATAAGACAACGGAGGTAAGAATTGCGACCGTAGGCATAATGGGAAGAAGTACGAAGGCAGCCGTGGCGATTAGCTGAATTAAGAGGTGGCCGGCTGTGAGGTTTGCAGTGAGTCGGACCCCGAGGGCTAGAGGCCGGATAAATAGACTAATTGTCTCGATGATGATGAGGACGGGGATGAGGGGCACGGGTGTACCTTCTGGTAAAAGATGTCCTAGGGCTGCTGTAGGCTGATTTCGCATGCCAATAATGACAGTTGCTAATCATAGGGGAACAGCGAGGCCTATGTTAAGAGAGAGTTGGGTTGTAGGGGTGAAAGTATATGGAAGAAGGCCGAGCATGTTTAGGGTAATTAAGAATAGCATAAGCGAAGTTAAGATAGTAGCTCATTTATGGCCACCTACATTTAGTGGGAGAAGGAGTTGCTGGGTAAAACGGTTAATGAATCAACCTTGAAGAGTAAGAAGACGATTGTTTAATCAGCGGGCTGTGGGGGTAGGGAAGAGGATTCAGGGCAGGGTGAGGGCTAGGGCCATAAGGGGGATACCTAGGAATATGGGGCTTATAAATTGATCAAAGAAGCTTAGTGTCATGGTCAGTTTCAGGATTCAGGGTTGGCTTTTTCAGCGCTTTGAACTGTGGGTTCGTTAGAAAAGATATGTCCAAGGACTTTTGGGGGAATAACAGTGAGGAAAACCAGTCACGAGAAAACCAGGATGGCAAATCAGGGGGCGGGGTTGAGTTGAGGCATATCACTAAGGGTGGTTGGGGGTCACCAATCTTTAGCTTAAAAGGCTAACGCTTTCTCCCAGTTTAGCTTCTTAGTGAAGCGTCTTCAAGCATTATGGAGGATCAATTTTCAAAGTGTTTCAGAGGAACTGCTTCTACTACGATGGGCATAAAGCTGTGGTTGGCCCCGCAGATTTCTGAGCATTGCCCGTAGAAAACACCTGGGCGAGAGGCAATGAAGGCTGTTTGATTTAGGCGTCCTGGGACCGCGTCTATTTTCACGCCTAGGGCGGGTACGGCTCAGGAGTGGAGAACGTCTTCTGCAGATACAAGAACACGGATGGGGGATTCTACGGGGACTACCATTCGATGGTCTGCTTCCAGAAGTCGGAATTGCCCGGGGATAAGGTCTTGCGTAGGGATTATATAGGAGTCGAAGCCTAGGTCTTCGTAGTCAGTGTATTCGTAGCTTCAGTACCATTGATGGCCTATAGCTTTAATTGTTAGGTGGGGGTCATTAATCTCATCTATTAGGTAAAGAATTCGGAGGGAGGGAAGGGCGATGAGGATTAGGATGACAGCAGGTAGAACAGTTCAGATAATTTCAATCTCTTGAGAATCTAAAATATACTTGTTAGTCAGTTTTGTAGAGACTATGGCTACAATAATGTAGAGAACGAGGGTGCTAATTAGAAGGACAATTATTAAAGCATGATCGTGGAAATGAAGGAGTTCTTCTATCACTGGGGAGGCCGCGTCTTGGAATCCTAGTTGAGAGGGATGTGCCATTATAGCCTAGGGCTCAAGACACGCGGGGCTCTAACCCACAGTTTTGCCTTGACAAAGCAATGTTATAACAAATTTAACTAGTGTCTCATGGAAGAAAGTGACAGAGTGGCTATGTGGTTGACTTGAAATCAGCAGATGGGGGTTCAATTCCTCCCTTTCTCGTTAGTTGGCTTGGACTTGGACGAATGCCGGCTCCTCGAATGTATGGTAAGGAGGAGGGCAGCCATGAAGTCATTCCACATTTGTGGAGGTTAGCTCAACAGACATAACTTCTCGTTTAGCGGCAAATGCTTCTCAAAGGATAAAGAGGAACATAATTACAGCCACTAAGGAGATTAGGGACCCGATAGAGGAGACAGTGTTTCAAAGGGTATAAGCATCGGGGTAATCAGAGTATCGCCGTGGCATCCCTGCGAGGCCGAGGAAATGTTGGGGGAAGAAGGTTAAGTTTACCCCGACGAACATGATTCCAAAGTGGATTTTGGTTCAGGTGCTGTGGAGGGTGTATCCTGAAAATAAAGGGAACCAGTGAACGAAGGCAGCGACAATCGCAAATACAGCTCCCATAGAGAGGACGTAATGGAAGTGGGCTACTACATAATAGGTGTCGTGGAGGACGATGTCTAGAGATGAGTTAGCTAAGACGATACCGGTTAGGCCCCCAACCGTGAATAGGAAAATAAACCCGAGGGCTCAAAGGAGGGGAGTTTCTCATTTGATTGAGCCCCCGTGAAGAGTGGCTAACCAGCTGAAGACTTTTACACCTGTAGGGATGGCAATAATTATTGTAGCGGAGGTGAAGTATGCTCGAGTGTCCACATCCATACCTACGGTAAACATGTGGTGAGCCCAGACGATGAAGCCGAGAAGGCCAATAGCCATCATAGCTCAAACCATGCCCATATACCCGAATGGCTCTTTCTTACCTGAGTAATAAGCAACAATGTGTGAGATTATCCCGAATCCGGGAAGAATTAGAATATAAACTTCTGGGTGTCCGAAGAACCAGAATAGATGCTGGTACAGAATGGGGTCTCCACCCCCGGCAGGGTCAAAGAAAGTGGTATTTAGATTTCGATCTGTTAGAAGCATGGTGATCCCAGCAGCTAGGACGGGGAGGGAAAGGAGGAGAAGGACGGCCGTAATCAGGACTGCTCAGACGAATAAGGGGGTCTGGTATTGGGAGATGGCAGGAGGTTTCATGTTAATAATAGTTGTAATAAAATTGATTGCCCCTAGAATAGAGGAAATCCCTGCAAGGTGGAGAGAAAAAATTGTTAAATCTACCGAGGCTCCCGCATGGGCTAAATTGCCAGCGAGTGGTGGGTAAACTGTTCAACCGGTTCCGGCCCCCGCTTCAACACCGGAGGAAGCTAAGAGAAGGAGAAAGGAGGGAGGTAAAAGTCAGAAACTTATGTTGTTTATGCGGGGGAAGGCCATGTCTGGGGCCCCAATCATTAGGGGGATGAGTCAGTTACCGAACCCGCCAATCATGATTGGTATAACTATAAAAAAGATTATAACAAAAGCGTGCGCAGTGACGATAACATTATAAATCTGGTCGTCCCCTAGAAGAGCGCCAGGTTGGCTTAGCTCGGCTCGGATAAGGAGGCTTAAAGCCGTCCCTACTATGCCTGCCCAGGCCCCAAAGATCAGATAAAGGGTGCCAATGTCTTTGTGGTTGGTTGAGAAAAATCAGCGTGTAATTGCCACAGGTAAGATGGCCGAAGTAAGCGGTGGATTGTAGCCCCATATATAGAGGTTTAAGTCCTCTTCTTACCAAGCCCTGGGGTGTGACCACGTCAGATTGCAAACCTGAAGAAGTAGGCTTACCGCCTGCCGGGGCTTTCCCGCCCCGCCCCGGCGGCGGGGGAGTAGATGAATGCTCGCTGGTTAGAGCGCTTAGCTGTTAACTAAGAGTTTGTAGGATCAAGGCCTTCTCATCTAGAGAGGCTTTAGCTTAATTAAAGTGTCTGAGTTGCATTCAGAAGATGCGGGATAGAGTCCTGTAAGTCTTATCAGGGGCTGAGGGATTTTCACCCTCGTTTAGGGCTTTGAAGGCCCTTGGTCTAAATCCTATCCTAAGCCCCTAGCTTCAGGAAAATGCTGAGAGGAAGCAGGGGGTGATCGGAAGTAGGCCGAGGGCTCCAATCGTAGAGGCCGCCAGGAGGAGGGAGGACCGATTGGTTGAGAATCGTCAGGCTGGGGTCGCCCCTAGGGTGTTAGGAGAGATAGTTAGTGCTATGGCATAGCAAATTCGTAGGTAGAAGAAAAGACTGAGTAAAGCAGTGAGGGCTGCAAGAGTGGCGATTAAAGGGAGTCCCTGTTTAGTCATTTCTTGGAGGATGAGTCATTTAGGCATAAATCCTGAAAGAGGGGGCAGGCCTCCTAGGGAGAGAAGGGCTAGAGAGGCTAGCGCAACTAAGGCTGGAGTTTTGGTCCAAGCAGTGGCTAAGGTGTTTAGGCTAGAAGCTGCGCTTGCTTTTATAGTAAGGAAAGCGGAGGTCGTTATAACAATGTAAAGGGTGAGCCCTAGGAGAGCTAAGGAGGGGGAGATTTGTGACACAATAATTATTCAGCCTAGATGGGCAATAGAGGAATAAGCCAGGATTTTACGTACCTGGGTTTGATTCATCCCTCCTCAGCCGCCAATAAGGGTGGAAGCAACGCCTATACCAAGAACTAAGGAAGGATTCAGGGCTGGGGTAATTTGAATAATAAGTGCAAAGGGGGCTAATTTTTGTCATGTAGAGAGAATAAGGCCTGTGGTAAGGCTGAGCCCTTGAATGACTTCGGGGAGCCAAAAATGGATGGGGGCTAGGCCCACTTTTAGGGCAAGAGCCATAAATGCCATTGTGGCTGATGCAGGGTGGGAGAGGTGTTGGATGTCCCAGGACCCTGTAAGTCAGGCGTTCGTGGTGCTGGCAAATATGATTGTGGCCGCGGCTGCGGCCTGAGTAATAAAGTATTTAGCTGCGGCTTCTACTGAGCGTGGGGAGTGTTTTTGAGTTATTAGGGGGATGATGGCTAGGGTATTAATTTCTAGCCCCATTCAGGCAAGGAGCCAGTGGGAGCTAGAAAAGGTTAGTGCGGTCCCCAGCCCAAGGGCTGAAATAAGCAAAGATGTGACGTAAGGATTCATGTGTTAGTAAAGGAGGGGGTTTCACCGTCATTCTTGGGGTATGGGCCCAAAAGCTTGTTTAGCTGACTTTACTAGAAAGTGGTGTAGTGGGAGCACCAGGAGTTTTGATCTCCTGAGGATGGGTTCGAACCCCTTCTTTCTAAGGAATTAAAGGGGCTTTAACCCTTATAAGTCACCCTATCAAGGTGGTCCTTAAACATTCAGGCATAATTCCGGGCTAGACTTGGGGTGGCAGTCCGGCGAATGCGATGGGGAGGGCCAAATGTCAAAGGACAAGGGCCAGTGTAAGAGGGAGGAAGTTTTTTCACACGAGATGTATGAGTTGGTCGTATCGGAATCGGGGGTAAGAGGCGCGAACTCATAGGAAAACTACAGAAAGAAGTGCAGCTTTAGTTATAAGATTACAGGCTGTTAGTTCAGGGAAGGAAGGAATATGGGAGGCCCCCAGGAATAGAACTGTGGAAAGTGTGTTCATAAGAAGGATATTAGCGTATTCTGCTAGGAAAAAGAGGGCAAAGGGGCCTCCTGCGTATTCGACGTTAAACCCAGAGACCAGCTCTGACTCCCCTTCTGTCAGGTCAAAGGGGGCTCGGTTGGTTTCGGCAAGAGTTGAGATATATCATATTGCCGCGAGGGGCCATGCGGGGATAAGAAGTCAAATGCTTTCTTGAGTAACATTGAAGGTCTGAAGTGTAAAGCCCCCAGAGAAGATAATAATACTTAAGAGGATTAGCCCTAAACTAACTTCGTATGAAATTGTCTGGGCGACTGCTCGTAGGGCCCCGATGAGGGCATATTTTGAATTTGAGGCCCAGCCTGAGCCAAGAATGGAGTAAACAGCTAAGCTAGAAAGTGCTAGGACGAATAGAATCCCCAAGTTTAAGTCAGTGACTGGGTACGGGATAGGCATGGGGGCCCAAAGGGTGAGGGCAAGTGTTAAGGCTAGTATGGGGGTAGCGAGGAAAAGGAAGGGGGAGGAGGTAGAAGGTCGGACAGGCTCTTTAATAAAAAGTTTCACCCCGTCAGCGATTGGCTGGAGGAGGCCGTAGGGCCCTACAATGTTTGGGCCTTTTCGGAGCTGTATGTACCCAAGAACTTTTCGTTCTAGGAGGGTAAGGAAGGCAACAGCAAGAAGTACTGGGACAATATAGGCGAGGGGGTTAATAACGTGGGTTAGGAGGATTGTGATCATAGCCGGGGAGAGGATTTGAACCTCTGATGAAAGGGCTTAGACCTTTAGCACTTTCCAGACTTTGCTACCTCGGGCGAGCACGTGGGAATCTATTTTCCAGATCCTGCCACACTAGGATGTCATACTCTTTGACACACCTGGGTATGCCCTCTTTTCTGTTTTAGTTGCCTTCAGCAGGTGAGGGTGGGGCGTGCCTTGAGCATGGGCCTCTTCTCTCCGGTCCTTTCGTACTGGGGAAGATCATTTCATAGATAGAAACTGACCTGGATTGCTCCGGTCTGAACTCAGATCACGTAGGACTTTAATCGTTGAACAAACGAACCCTTATTAGCGGCTGCACCAATAGGATGTCCTGATCCAACATCGAGGTCGTAAACCCCCTCGTCGATAGGGACTCTGGGAGAGGATTGCGCTGTTATCCCTAGGGTAACTTGTTCCGTTAATCGGCATTATGCCGGATCATTTTGGTCAGAATTTCTGTTGCTTGGAGCTGCAGCTCTTAGTTGTGAGGTTCGTAACCTCGGTCCACATGGAGGCTCTTTTATCCTCCGCGGTCGCCCCAACCGAAGACAGGAGAGACAGGAGTCACAATGTTTTTTCCTTTTTAGGGGGAAGCTTAACGTGGGCTGTCTAGTGTCTAAAGCTCCATAGGGTCTTCTCGTCTTATGTAAGTATCCCCGCTTCTGCACGGGGAGATCAATTTCATTGACCGAGGGGAGGAGACAGCTAAGCCCTCGTCTAGCCATTCATACAGGTCTTCATTTAAAGGACAAGTGATTGCGCTACCTTCGCACGGTTAAAATACCGCGGCCGTTTAACCCAGGGTCACCGGGCAGGCGGGACCTCTTATGTTTAGTTTACAAGAGGCGATGTTTTTGGTAAACAGGCGAGGCTTGTGTTTGCCGAGTTCCTTCTCCCCCTTTTAGTCTTTCCTTGAGGCACTCCTGTGTGGGGCCAACGATTATATTTTTGGGTCTTTCTTGTTTATATTGGAGTCCAAAATTCCCTCTGGGTTTGGGTTCGTTATTTGTCGGCGGAAGGTCCGGTCCAACTTACACATGTGCAAGGAGAGAGGGTGTCCTCTCTTATTACTCATTCTAGCAGGGTCACTCCCATGGGGGCATGGGGCGGTTTAGTAAAATTAGGGGTGGGGAGAGGCTATCAGAATAAGAGGTTTGTGCTGTCTGAGCTTTAACGCTTTCTAATCAGGTGGCTGCCCTTAAGCCCACTGAAACAGTATACCTTAAAAATTATGATCCTTGACCGCCTTATAAGGTTGTGTCCTGGTTCAAAGGAGCTGTACCTCCTTTGACTAACTCCTCTGGTTTCTCTTTATCATCAGAAGAAGAATCTTAAGGGTTTGAGAAGCCGGAGGGCTGAACTCCTATTCATTTCCTAAACAACCAGCTATAACTAGACTCGATAGGTATTTCACTTCTACTCGGAGCTCTCTCCACTCTTTTGCAACAGAGACGGATAGGCCCTATAATAGGCTGTCTCGGAGTAGCTCGTCCAGTTTCGGGGGCTCAAACTGAAGTTCTCTTTGCTTGAGTATTCTGGCTAGATCATGATGCAAAAGGTACAAGTTTTAATCTTTGCTTCGCGGTGCTTATATGGGTTGTTTCACTTCTTTTTCAGCTTTCCCTTGCGGTACTTTCTCTGTCGCTCAAATTTGTCCTTTTCTGTCGCCCGTACTAAGGTGGAAAAATGATTTGTTCATAAGCCTTTAGGTTATGAGGGGTTATTTATAATGTAAAATTAATCCAAGTGTTTGGCTAGCTAGTTGGCTCAGGGCGACTCGATTTGCACGGGTGTCTTCTCGGAGTAAGGGAGATGCTGTTCTGTTTAGCTACGCCCCGGTTGTCCCAAGTGCACCTTCCGGTACACTTACCATGTTACGACTTGCCTCCCCTTTGTTCGGTTATCTTGTTAAGAACCAAATTAAATGAACCTGGAGAGAGTGACGGGCGGTATGTGCGCGCCTCAGAGCCGGCTTCAGGAGAACTCTCTACTTCCCCCTTACTGCTAAATCCACCTTCAGGGGCCGGTTTCACGGCTCCATCCGTAGTAACCTGTTGTAGGTAATGTAGCCCATTTCTTCCCACCTCATACGCTGCACCTTGACCTGACGTTCTGGGTTTTGCCCATTTTGCTCACTTTAAGTCCTTCACAGGGTGAGCTGACGACGGCGGTATATAGGCGGGTCTAACAAGGGGTGGTGAGGTTGAACGGGGATTATCGATTCAAGAACAGGCTCCTCTAGGTGGGTGTGAGGCACCGCCAAGTCCTTTGGGTTTTAAGCTAACGCTTGTAGTTCCCTGGCGGATATTAGGGGTATATTAATATCAAAGTTTATGGCTAAGCATAGTGGGGTATCTAATCCCAGTTTGTATCTTAGTTGTCGTGGGTTCAGGCGAATTAAAGCCACTTTCGTAGTGGGGCTTCGTACCCTCAGAAGCGTATAACAGCCTAGAAGGTGTTCGGCTTTAGTTTATTATTTCCCTAACCACTCTTTACGCCGGTAACTTTCAACTTGGGCCACTCGTATAACCGCGGTGGCTGGCACGAGATTAACCGGCCCTAGAAACCGTAACCTAGTCAAGCTTTCGCTTATTGCTTAATGTCTATCACTGCTGAATACCCTTGGGGGTGTGGCTAAACAAGGCGTCCTGGGCTGCTTTATGCGTGCCTGATACCAGCTCCTTGTCCCCGGGCAGGGGATAAAGGGCATTCTCACGGGGGTGCGGAGACTTGCATGTATAAATTTGGTTTGAGCTGAAGGTAAAGTCAGGACCAAGCCTTTGTGCTTGCGGGGTTTTTCAACGCCCATCTAAACATCTTCAATGTTTTGCTTTGATTAAGCTACGCTAGC